GGGTAAGGGTAGTGTTGGCCGAAATAGTTCTCATTAAAACGGTCTAGTTTTATGCGGATCTGTTCTAGATCCTCTTTCCCCAAACCTTCGATTTGCAGAAGGTCATCGGGATTTGTGATTGCGATCAAAAGATCCCCTAACGTATATATATTTGCTCTAATAAGGGAAGTATATATTCTCGGAGACAATCCTACGATACAAATACCGAGCACAGAATAACCTATTATTTCTGGTTTTATCATTATTTTTTTGGTTCTCCATTTTGAACATAATACGATGGTTTAGATCAATCTTAACCGGATGATTATGTCATTATTTTAATGTTGACACAGGACTAAAAAATTAAGGAAATTACCAACTGCAAAGAGTCCCCTTAAATGGTAAAACGGGGTCGTTTATAAACAATTTCGATAAAAAAAACTAAGAAAGAGAACATCGCGAACTCTCTGAGAGCGAGCAGGAAAAAAGACACACTTTTGCCGCCTTGGTACTTAAGCACAAAAGCGGTTTCTCCATTATTATTCAATCGAATTTTTATTCACCCCTAATAGAATTAAGAGCTTTTTTATGTTTTTGATTGAATTGAAGAGAATTCTTTTTATTTTTACATTCTATATTAATATTATTCCATATTCGAATCTGCTTGACTACTAGAAAAAAAACAGATTCAGTATTTGCTCTTTTCACTGATATAAAACCATAAAAATAAGAAAAAATATAGAGTCGATTTTTTGCACTAACCCCTTATCATGGATTCTATTCTTCAAAAAATGATTCGCCGAGAAGAGAGGTATTTTTATCTATTTTTTAGTCGAATTTGTAGAATACGATTCTGAGGTGTAGAAAGAGGGGTTGTATTGTATTTATTAATACATGTGCAGATATAGTATATAGATCCTTCTTCCTCCTTATTGTCGTTCTATTCAGGGCAGCGTCGGTCGTGCTCTATCCAAAAATTTCCATTTTATTCCAATGTATTTTATTTAATGAAAAATCGAAGCACGATAATTGACGGAGAATTCTCTATAGACAACATATAGAAATCAAATACCCCGTTAGATATCTGTGTAACAATTTCGATTTTAGGGTTTACATATACTCATAATTGTTGTTATAATTTTAATTTAGTAGAATTAAGAAGGGTTTTTTATTGAAAAGAATCCATATTGATGAGTTCTATATCAATTTGTATTTTCTTATCTCAGTAGGAAAACAAAAATAGAGATTCAAATTCAAGAATTGCTGATGAATTAACAGTCAGCAGTCAATAGTTAATGGTTCAAATTTGTTATAAGTTTAGGTTTTTGTCACGGAAAATCCATATTTTTTTTTTCAATAGAAAAGGGAGGAGAAGTTTTTAAGCATCGTGTGTTTTGAGCTAGATGCAAAATGCAAGTCCAATAAAAAAATAAGTTCACTAATCCAACCCAAAGGGGGAAAAGTTTCATCTATTTTGTATCCTTTTGGCGACATGGCCGAGCGGTAAGGCGGGGGACTGCAAATCTTTTTTCCCCAGTTCAAATCTGGGTGTCGCCTAATCAACAAAAGATTAGAAATCTCCTATTCTGTTCTGCTGATATAACTAGTCCAATTATTCCCCAGCAAGCAGAAGCAGAGAAAAACGACTCTTACTATTTGTTTGATTCTAAGCATAAGGTTTGGTGGTTTTTGAAAGGATTGTAAATCCATGAATTCTAGACGCAAAAAAAGATTCTAGGGATAGAAGGGGCGCAATTTATACACGGCCTCACGAGAGTCTCTGAATGCTTAGGCATTGAATCAATATTAGATTGGATGGATAATTGGTTTTTAAAAAGTACAAAAAGAAATTCTTTTCGGCAAACCCTCAGTCAAGAAAAGAACATAATCAACTTCCACCCAACTCTTTCACATAGACAATTGGAAGACATTACGAATTCGATTAAATGGGAAATAGAGGTATGGACTAGATAGTGATCTATCTTTTTATGCTTTTTACTTATCTTATAACGATCGACAAAAAAAAAGAATAGGAATAAATAAATCGATTCCTATATCTTCGATTAGAAACATTCCTTTGAGATATGACTCTCTATTTTGATTGTTGTGTTTAATCTTTCCCGATTCGAAATCATATAGGAATTTTTTATAAATGGGTTTGTTTATTGGATTGGTTCATCAAGAGTGTTGGGTCAGAATACCTTTTTGACTCTGACCAATTGATTCGACTATTATTAGTGAGGAATAATGTAAAAATTCCTTAATATTCATCGAAATAGGGGACATAATTCACATGGATATAGTAAGTCTCGCTTGGGCTGCTTTAATGGTAGTCTTTACATTTTCTCTTTCACTCGTAGTATGGGGAAGAAGTGGACTCTAGAGGTATTAGTATTACTAATTTAATTGAGTTGATCACGAAAACTGTATCAATTGTTTTCTAGATCGTTCTGCAAAGCATTTTTAACGATTTAAAATCAAAATAGCATCATTTTTGAAATTTCATTGGATTCTAGCCGAATTAATGTATTATATGAATAATACTTTTTCAATCAAACAGATATTTCAATGATTCCCTTTCTTTGTATTTTGAAAGGGAATACAGATGATAGGAAATTTATTCCAACCGAATTCTTCCTAAATTTTCGATTTCAACGAATGGGCTCTTACCAGAAGTATAGATGGACAATGAGGAAGATCGGACCCCCTTTGATTTCTTTCCCTCCTTACTGTTCAAAAAAGAAGTCGTTCTGTTAAGTGTATACACACTTTCTATGAGAAAGAATATAGAAATATTGATTGTTTAACGGGATAGTATAATAAGATATTGCGTTGTGAGAGTCGCATATTGTGCATTTACCGCTTGTTTTATTATTTTTTAAATTGGATTTATGTCGACTCATTTCACTTCATGGTTCAAGCATTAAAACTCTGTTAAAAATGGATAACCTTTACTATTCTTTTTCAAAATTATTCGAAGAAGCTCTCATAGAAGTCCTGTCAATGGCTAAATCAATTACTTCTTCGAAATGCTAAATGAAAAAACCACTTTCTTATTATTTTATTAAGAAACTTTCCTTGATTGATTATTTCAATAGATACGGAGATTCATCTTGGAAATAATAAGAAATCGAAGAATTGGAAACATAAGAGTAAGAGCTCTCTTCCGATTATTTCAGATTGATCGTAACAAATAGATGTAGAAAAGAAATCGAATTGGGTCCTATGTACATTCCATATATGAAATTGATATTATTATTATTCTATATATTATACATATTATATAGGGAGATAATATTGGAGAGTGATCGATATTAAGTTTTTATTATTGAGTATACATTTCCATTTAATAGTAGTATGGTAGAAAAAAAGAACGATTCATATATTTCTTTCTACCATACTATCAGATCCCATTGAATACTGCCGATTCGAGTCTGCTCATTACGTGAAATTGAAATTCTTTTCATTTTCTTTCTTCAATCATTGATGAGAACTCAGAAGATTGATGAGAACTCAGAAGTCGCGTTTCATTCAAATTTATTTAATGAATATGAATTTTTAATCATTTTGACTGACTGTTTTTACGTAAATGATAAGTAGAAAAGCAGTCGGAATTAGAATGAACAGTGCAGTAGCAATAAATGCAAGAATATTTACTTCCATAATGTCAGTGTTTTTTACTTCAAAATAACTCGGGATTTAATCCCATGGAGATGATAAATCTTTCGTCTGTAAATTCCATGGATGAATTATCCCTCTCGATGATATTGAATCGGATCAATATCATGAGATGAATAACAATATCAGACCTATCAAATCAATTCATCATCGAGAATTGAATAGTATATACCATAGGAAGGTCTTTTATCCATATCGAATCCAAAATAGGATTCCTGATCCAATCAAGAATTCTTTTATTTATTATTCGGTTCCATTCTTTCTTTTCTATAACCTACCCTACGCCTTCCTTGTATCATCATCAGATGAAGTATCATCTCACCACCGTTCGACTTCCATTAGTCACAAACCCAAATAATGAATCTATTATTCAAAAGGAATCATTCTTTACTATTGATTTTGTTTCTTTACTTCTCTTTATAAAAAGTTATAAAAAGAAGTCGAAAACAAATAAAATAAAAACAATAGATATGTTAAAATCGCAGTGAACTATTATTCGAAATCAAATAAAACATTACTATAAATAGAAAAGAAAAAAGGAATATATTAGGTGATATATGATTTTTTCTATTATATCTGTCGTAGTTAATCCTGATTCACTATTAAAAGTATATTGATTTTTCTCAATCGAATAAGCAAATACTTTTGTTTGTAAATAAAGCATATTTGATTCCATCCACGGCTCATTGCTCCTTTACTATTTTTTTTATTTGAATTTAAATAGAATAATACTAAATTAGTGTATATAGTAATATAATAAAGAATAGAAGTGAGTGAAAGGGAAAAAAAGAAGTTAAGTTCTAAACTACATTTTTAATGATTTAATTTTCTTTGGAATACAAAGAAGTGTGATAAAGATGAATCTCGGTAGAAAGGGTCTAATTTCCCATTTCTTTTTGGGTTTCGATGGAAACCCAAAAAGAAATGGGAAATAGTAAGGAAAAAATTCTGCATTTCGTCACTAAGAGGGATGGGGTCCTTGGTTGATCTTTAGCTTTCTTTTATCTTCCTTCCTTAGATGATTAGTACTGGGACAGATATATCAAAAGCTCAGTATGCAATTTTCATGAATTTTTTTTTTCAAATTAAAATTCGTAATTGAGGTTACATAAAATCAGAACTAGAAAAGAAGATAGTTGAATCTAGAAAAGAAAAGTAGTCCAAGGGGAGGCTTCGATTAAATTCATTTTGGGTTGTACAATAAAATAATTTCTTTTGTGTATGTGCTCCCTGGAAATATAGGGTATTCTATTCCATATTCTGTTCCCTGGATCGGGAGCAATCGAAAAAGCAGACCCAATATTTCTTGGAATACTGAATATAATGCTACCAATAATTGTACT